GATACAAGAGAGGGATTCCCTAATATGGAAAGGCCATATGTAGAACCTAAAAGGAAAAGATAATAGAATGACTAGTCTTAGAATTGAGTTGTCGCGAAATAAAGCTTTTATTTCGTCGAGCTATCGTGCGATACTTTTTTCTTAGCATTTGAGATATTATGTACAATTAAAGAACCTACTACTGCTCCAAAAAGGAAACTTGATTATATACAATTGAAAAAGAAATGATCAAAATGGAAAATATTTTCCATTTTATTCCATAGTGATTCAAAGAAAGTTTCCTTTATGAAATGAATGAAATTCCACTACAAAGTTTTTTCTTCTTTTTACTTGACTCAATAATTGCTCAACGAATCCGTTGATTCAAAATAACGGAATTGGTAGATGTTACAGATGATGGATCACTAGATCAATCTTTTTTTTTTTTTCTCTTCTGTCACCCTATCTTTGTTAGTCCCGTCTATAATGATTGATGAATCAAAAACTTTTAATTGGAGCAGATTTTCTCAGTTGATATTTTTTTTATCCTTTTCTTTTTGAAAAATGTAAACTTAGGTAAATGTTTTATCATCATATGTATAAAAAGAACGTATCTTATTTAGCTCCTTAATGCCTACTCTAACTAGTTATTTCGGTTTTCTACTGGCGGCTTCAACTATAACCTCTGCTCTTTTTATTGGTCTGAGCAAGATACGACTTATTTGAAATTAATTGACTGAACAATTCATAAAAATAAATTTTTCTGTGAGATTCTAGGTATTTTATAGCGACTTCTCGCGTCAAGTGTCAATTCTTGATCATTGAGATTCATTATCGATTCGGATTAATATTTAAGAATAGATATTACCTCTCTTTTTCCCCTTTCAAACAAACCGAAATGATTGAAGTTTTACTATTTGGAATCGTGTTAGGTCTAATTCCTATTACTTTGGCTGGATTATTCGTAACTGCATATTTACAATACAGACGCGGTGATCAGTTGGACCTTTGATTAAGTAACATCTCGTTTTTGATTGACCTCCTCCTTTTTTAATTCACAGGAGGTCAAATTAAGGTTGCTGTTTAATTTGGGGGAGTTTTTTCATTGTAATTCAAGAACAGAATCACGCTCTGTAGGATTTGAACCTACGACATCGGGTTTTGGAGACCCACGTTCTACCGAACTGAACTAAGAGCGCCTTCTTATCACAATAGATAAGACCATAAAAAAGTATTCCTTTTGTAGGCCCAATATACTTTGCATGTCTATAGTATCATAATGTATGTACAATTAGGATCGATCTCAATTACTGTCCACGGGAAAAGTAATAGGTAGGGATGACAGGATTTGAACCCGTGACATTTTGTACCCAAAACAAACGCGCTACCAAGCTGCGCTACATCCCTTTCAATTGGTATACAGTGTCATTGTAGAGAATCCCTGTCTTGTTTTCCACATCATTATTTCCCCCATATAATAAACAATTTCGCTTGCAATTTGTTCTTTTTGGTCTCATATAACATATAATAAAAGAATTATTTACATATGAAATCCATCCGATAGAGAAATTAATATTTGTTGGTAATACTCAGGAAGAGGGGGGTGTCTTTTTCTGTTTTAAGGAAAGGGAAATCTTATCTACCGGGTCGTTGTATATATCCATTTTTGTTAGGGATTTCACGTACTAATACAAGTGATCCTTAACTACATATGCATCTGATCATATATGTATTACAAAAAAGAAGGAGAGTTTTCAATGCGAGATATAAAAACATATCTCTCTGTGGCACCGGTGCTAAGTACTCTATGGTTCGGGTCTTTAGCAGGGCTATTGATAGAGATCAATCATTTATTCCCAGATGCGTTGACATTCCCGTTTTTTTCATTCTAGTTATTGACATGGGAAGGGATGAAGAAGATTAGTGAGATAATAAATTATCTGTGACTAATCCTTCTTCCTCTCTTTCTCTCTTTGTTTTATTCTTTTTTCCAATTTTCCAAATCAAATATAGAAGGACAGAAAAATAAAAAAGTGGATTCAATCTCAGTGAAACTTGGGTTAGACTCGAAGGGCCTAAGAAAAAAGAAATAAATGGGATCTAGGGAAATCAAATAAATCATACAAGATATTTCTGTATGGACTAGGATTCAAAATAATTGATAGTTAGAAATTGTTGTATTACTTATTCTTTATATTACTCTATTGATTGCAACAAAATCTTTCGAAATTGGATTTCGGGTCGAAAATAAAAGAGTTGGGTAAATCCAAAATTCAAGGGAGGTTCATGGCCAAGGGTAAAGATGTTAGAGTAAGAGTTATTTTGGAATGTACCAGTTGTATCCGAAACCGTGTTAATAAGGAATCATCGGGCGTTTCCAGATATATTACTCAAAAGAATCGACACAATACGCCTAGTCGATTGGAATTGAGAAAATTCTGTCCCTATTGTTGCAAACATACAATTCATGGGGAGATAAAGAAATAGACCGAACCAGAGGGAGAGGGTAGGGTGTGTGTGCTACCCTTCGAAGTAACAAGAATAAATTACATATAATATATAGAAAAAAATCAAATCCTATTTCAGTCGGATCAAAAATGAATTCGAATTAAGAAATAGGATTTTCGGGATAAGGAATAAACAATGGAAAAATCCAAGCGACCTTTTCTTAAATCCAAGCGATCTTTTCGTAGGCGTTTGCCCCCAATTGGATCGGGGGATCGAATTGATTATAGAAACATGAGTTTAATTAGTCGATTTATTAGTGAACAAGGAAAAATATTATCCAGACGAGTGAATAGATTAACCTTGAAACAACAACGATTAATTACTATTGCTATAAAACAAGCCCGTATTTTATCTTCGTTACCTTTTCTTAATAATGAGAAACAATTTGAGAGAACCGAGTCGACCCCTAGAACTACTGGTCCTAGAACCAGAAATAAATAGGCCCATGCCTCAATTGAATAAAAAATCAAACCCGAACCCCAACTCTGGTTGGTGTTTTGTTCAAACATTTGAGAATCTAGATTGTATTGTCATGTCATAAGAAAAAAAGAATCGGGGAAGAAAAAGAGAAAGTCCTTTATTATTATTATGGAAACGTGTTAGTTTCTTTTTACTACTTTATTAGAGTAATACCCTACCCTCCCGGAGTTCATTCTCCGGGGAACTCCGTTTAGATCATTCTGGTGGATTCCTTACAATCCCCTTATTTAATGATCTCGTTGGAAATCATGTAAAGACAATTCCTATTTGATATAGCTATTTGTGCAAGTATTTTACGATTAAGAAGTAACTGCCCCTTGTGCAAATCGTGTATTAATCGACTATAACTATAGGATATCTTATTCTCACGAATTACTGCATTTATACGAGTGATCCACAAACGACGAAAATCTCTCTTCTGCCTGCCCCTATCCCGATGAGCCGAAACTAAAGCTCTCATTTTCTGTTGAGTCATAGTTCGAGTAAGTCTTGAATGCGCCCCTCGAAAGGTTGATGCAAATAAACGAATTTTGGTTCTACGTCTCCGAGCTATATATCCTCGTTTAATTCTGGTCATTGAATCAAATGAAACTTTGATGAATAACTAATTGATTTCTTTTCTTTCAGTCATTCTTTTACCCCCCTGGTCTATTAATAACAAAACTGATTCTTCCGATGTATAAAATAAAAATTCCAATGGCTTTTGCTACTATGACCTTCCCAACCACGATTTTTTTGAGGCGTTTCATTTCACCTCGAAATAAAAAATTGTATTTATACTCGGTATCAAAAAAAGTAAATAAAAAAAAAGAAATTGTGGGTTCCATCGTTTCTATGGTTACTGTTTAAACGGTGAGGTCCTTTCTATACACCGGAGCCTCTTACCTATTTAGTAACTTGTACAGTTCACACTCTTTGGCTCTACCCATGAATTATCCAGTAATAGGTCTTTTCACTACTAGATCTACCCATACAGTAACGGCATTTCATTATGAAGGTTAGTTAGGTAGCTGACCCTGTTAGTCCGTTTTTGCAAGAATGGGAGCATAATCTTTCCGCTTCTTAAATACCATTCCATTCCCCCGCTTAATGGATAACCATTTGCTACCAATGGGGAGTTGCTTCTCATCTCCAGTTGAGATGATTGGATTTCTACCAAAGGAAACCATAAATTTCATACACAATAGAGGTCCTTTTTCGATAGTGATATGGGGTTTTTCCATTCCTATTCATTGGTACCGATCATTGATACTGTCAAAAAAGGTATCCTTTCTCCAGTTCATGATCTGAACGAGTCGCACATACACCCTAGTACATGTTCCTCGACGCTGAGGACATCCCCGAAGGGCGGGGGATTTTGTGACATTTCTGATTGGCTGTCTTGTGTTTCTAATAAGTTGTTTAATAGTTGGCATGCTGGATCATATATAGAATGGGCTGGTTTAGATCGACCCTAACCGGATGATTATGAATTCCTCTTGTTTTATTTCATATTTTACCACTACCACTTTTTACCTCGGCAAGAAAATATGAAATAACACAGCTCATTGAATTATGGTTCGAGATGGAATGGAATCGCAGATTTACGTGAAGTCCCCCGTATTTTCGACCGCTACAAGATCAACAATTCCATGAGCTTGGGCTTCTGTTGCTGACATAAAAACGTCCCTTTCCATGTCTTCGGAGACAACCCATAATGGATTGCCCGTTCTTTGTACATAAACCCTTGTGATGGTTTCGCGAAGTTTCAGCAGTTCTTCCGCTTCCAGGACAAATTCTCCTGTTTGTGCCTCATAAAAAGAGCTAGCAGGTTGGTGGATCATTACCCTGATGATATAATGAATGCTTCCTCTATCTCACATGATCGAAAGAGACAAGAAAAAATAGAATAGAAGAACCGTACAGGCATTTTTTGCGCGTTGCATACGGCTCTAGAATGGAATCTACTTTTACCTAAAGTAGAGGATCTATCAGACCCAGATTGGTAAATGGTCCATTTACCACCCTTTCTTTCGGGAGAGTTAAAAAATACTATGATGGTTCCGTTGCTTTATATATTTATCTTGTCTGTAATTCAGCAATCCCAAAGTTTCTTTTTGATCCGATCAAATAGGGAAAGGATAATCTGGTGTATGTTTTTTCATTTTAATACTCTTTCGTAACAGAAATATTGGAAAGAGCCCTCTGATGTGTGATGTGAAAACAAAAAAGTTTGTGACGCTGAAATCGAACCCCGATAGATAAAATCAAATCAGAAATTACTTTTGTCTCATACTACTCTCTCGATACGGAATCTCATGTTATAAAAGAACAATGGTGGTTTGCTCATATCGAACTCGAAGTGCCATGCTATTATTACTTAATTATTCATATTTTATCTGGCGAAGGCATAGTCTTCTTTTTTCTCTCAAATAAAAAACTCATTGGCGCCAAGCGTGAGGGAATGCTAGACGTTTGGTAATTTCTCCTCCGACGAGGACGAAAGACCCCATTGAAGCGGCTAATCCCATGCATATTGTATGTACATCTGGTTGCACAAATTGCATAGTATCGTACATAGCTATTCCGGGTGTTACCCACCCCCCGGGGGAGTTTATAAACAAATAAACATCTTTGGTATCATCCTCTATAGTGAGATATATCATGAGACCCATAAGTTGATTTGCAATTTCGCTATCAACTTGTTGGCCTAAAAAAAGTATTCTTTCTCGATAAAGTCGGTTGATTAGGACAAAAGTGTATCCCTTAGAGACCGTACACGCACCTTTAGATGCATACGGTTCAAAAAAAGAATCAATGTGTCGATTCCAGCCCCTTTATTTTCCCTTTTTTCATAGGAGGATTTTTCTAACTCCTAATGAAGGGACTTTTTCTTCCATTTTTCAAGAAAGCAGGGTTTTGACTCACTTACCCCTAAAAGCGAATTCACTAAATTTACCCTCATTGATATATTGTTTCATCGAAATTCAATCCAAATTACGATGAAATTTTCTTGTTCCGGAATGGGCCTATTCAATTCGTTTAGGTTTATGCTCTACTCCGGGGAAAGATTTACCCGACCGCTATTTGCACATATAGGACAAATGATCCCAATACCGCTTCTTTTGTTTGCTACTACTTATTTTTTCCTTATTTTATTGTCTTCTGCTTCCACCAATCACTGGAATAGTATAATGACTCCAGCGATTGATTGGCGGTTTGAGGTCGCTGGTATAATATAGGAATTCTTTATGATACAAAAGGTAATCATACATATTTTACCAATTGGGTTTTTTGAACGGAGCCTGGATACTTCATTTTATTGGTCCAACCAAGCCAACCATAAATTCTTCGAATGGAAAAATTCATATTGATCCCCCACATAAATTGCTCTAATTGCACTTCACGCTTCCAATTATTGATGGTTCAATCAATCTTTCTTGGGTGAAACAGAGGATATCTCGATCGGGGGAGAAAACGGGGAAATACCATATGACCCAATATGTCTGACAAGTCGCACTATACGTCAACCCAAACCGAATCTTCCTCTCCAGGAATCCGAAAAGGTACTTTTGGAACACCAATAGGCATTAAATGAAAGAAAAAGGGTTTTAAGTACTAAAATTTCACTTTAATGTGGAAACGTAACAATGGGTTTTCTTTTTTTCATAATATTTAATATTTATGTTTTCGGGTTTTATCCATAGATTGGAAAGTTAATCGAAGAAGACGGAATGCATAAAAAATTTCTTATGAATGAGCTGGGATGTTCAAATGATGAACAAGTATCCATAATTCACTCATATAAAATGGGACCCATCCCCCATTGCGTATTGGTACTTATCGGGTATAGAATAGATTTGCTTCTCTTTGTTCCTACGAACAGAATTGTTCTGTTATTACCAACGGAATGCAATATAAATGCACCCTTGCTCCGAGATAATCCATTGAAAAGGAGAAGCCCATAGCATAAGCAGAGTCTTTTCCAATGCGATAAAGTAACATAGTATCTATTTTTCTTTGATAAAGGGGTATTTCCATGGGTTTGCCTTGGTATCGTGTTCATACCGTTGTATTGAATGATCCCGGTCGGTTACTTTCTGTCCATATAATGCATACAGCTCTAGTTTCTGGTTGGGCCGGTTCAATGGCTCTATACGAATTAGCCGTTTTTGATCCCTCTGACCCAGTTCTTGATCCAATGTGGAGACAAGGTATGTTCGTTATACCTTTCATGACTCGTTTAGGAATAACGAATTCCTGGGGCGGTTGGAGTATCACAGGAGGGACTATAACGAATCCGGGTATTTGGAGTTACGAAGGTGTGGCCGGGGCACATATTTTGTTTTCTGGCTTGTGCTTCTTGGCAGCTATCTGGCATTGGGTATATTGGGATCTAGAAATTTTCTGTGATGAACGTACAGGAAAACCTTCTTTGGATTTGCCCAAGATCTTTGGAATTCATTTATTTCTATCAGGGGTCGCTTGCTTTGGGTTTGGCGCATTTCATGTAACAGGCTTGTATGGTCCTGGAATATGGGTGTCCGATCCTTATGGATTGACTGGAAAAGTACAATCTGTAAATCCCGCGTGGGGTGTAGAAGGTTTTGATCCTTTTGTTCCGGGAGGAATAGCCTCTCATCATATTGCAGCAGGTACCTTAGGCATATTAGCGGGCCTCTTCCATCTTAGTGTCCGCCCGCCTCAACGTCTATACAAAGGATTACGTATGGGTAATATTGAAACTGTCCTTTCCAGTAGTATCGCTGCTGTCTTTTTTGCAGCTTTCGTTGTTGCCGGAACTATGTGGTATGGTTCAGCAACAACCCCGATCGAATTATTTGGTCCTACTCGTTATCAATGGGACCAAGGATATTTCCAGCAAGAAATATATCGCAGGGTTAGCGCCGGGCTAGCCGAAAATCAGAGTGTATCAGAAGCTTGGTCTAAAATTCCCGAAAAATTGGCTTTTTATGATTACATCGGGAATAATCCAGCAAAGGGGGGATTATTCCGAGCGGGTTCAATGGACAGCGGGGATGGAATAGCCGTTGGGTGGTTAGGACATCCTATCTTTAGAGATAAGGAAGGCAATGAGCTTTTTGTACGTCGCATGCCTACTTTTTTTGAAACATTTCCGGTAGTTTTGGTAGACGGAGACGGAATTGTGAGAGCCGATGTTCCTTTTAGAAGAGCAGAATCCAAGTATAGTGTCGAACAGGTAGGTGTAACTGTTGAGTTCTATGGCGGTGAACTGAATGGAGTCAGTTATAGCGATCCTGCTACTGTGAAAAAATACGCTAGACGTGCTCAATTAGGCGAGATTTTTGAATTAGATCGTGCTACTTTGAAATCCGATGGTGTTTTTCGTAGCAGTCCAAGGGGTTGGTTCACTTTCGGGCATGCCTCATTTGCTTTGCTCTTTTTTTTCGGACACATTTGGCATGGTGCTAGAACTTTGTTCAGAGATGTTTTTGCTGGTATCGACCCAGATTTGGATTCTCAAGTGGAATTTGGAGCATTCCAAAAACTTGGAGATCCAACTACAAGGAGACAGGTAGTCTGAGACAACATTGCTCTGGTTTCGTTTGACGTTATCCTATTTTCTTTTCTTTTTGTGATTTAACATAACATAAGGTACTGCAGAAATCTTGATTTGAATCGCCGTTTTTTCTTTGATTCTTGTCCTTTCTTTATCTTATCTGGGAGCTGATCCCAAATGAACAGGTGTGGAAGCTATAATTGTAAACCACGATCGAATCTATGGAAGCATTGGTTTATACATTCCTCTTAGTCTCGACTCTAGGGATTATTTTTTTCGCTATCTTTTTTCGAGAACCACCTAAGGTTCCGACTAAGAAATAATTTTTAATTATCTCAATTGAAGTAATGAGCCTCCCTATAGGGAGGCTCATTACTTCAACTAGTCCCCGTGTTCCTCGAATGGATCTCTTAGTTGTTGAGAGGGTTGCCCAAAAGCGGTATATAAGGCGTACCCGGTAAAACTTACAAGTGAACCAGATATAAAGATGGCGACTAGGGTTGCTGTTTCCATTATTCTATAATTTCAAGACCACAATGGATCTATGATAAGATCGTTTATTTACAACGGAATGGTATACAAAGTCAACAGATCTCAACCAATGCAAGAGTATTTATGGCTACACAAACTGTTGAGGGTAGTTCTAGATCTGGTCCAAGACGAACAAATGCAGGAGCTTTATTGAAACCGTTGAATTCGGAATATGGTAAAGTAGCTCCTGGATGGGGAACTACCCCTTTGATGGGTGTCGCAATGGCTTTATTTGCGGTATTCCTATGTATTATTTTAGAAATTTATAATTCTTCCATTTTACTGGACGGGATTTCAATGAATTAGGTCCATAAGAACCATGAAGTCCTGGCTTTTCAGGAATGACTTAGGATTTTTATAGGGCATTCTGGTAGTTCGACCGCGGAATTTATTTGTTTCGGTATTTCCGGAATATGAGTGTGTGACTTGTTATAATTGATCCTATTGATAGTACAGAGAATGGGTCTGTCATCTCGACAGAGATGGTTCTACCCCGTCGGATATTTATTCGAATATCTGGAGCACGGAATCCGTAGATCAAGAAAAATTTGAACTATGATTCATACCTACTATTTAGACCTCGCGACCGGACTCAAAAAATATTTCTAAGGATTCTAATTATCAACCAAAGGATTTTTAGTCATTAATCTATTCATTGAATAAGTGATGATCCACAGGTTCTTACTCAGAGAACCTTTGGGCTTAGCTTGGGAGCTTTATTGAATAATCATCGTGGTTCTAGTATGAATCTGAGGTTTCAATAAATCCATAGGGTCTCAACAAGATAATTTCTATCAACAAAAAAATATACATAAAAAATAGGGAAAGAGAAGATTCAAGAGGCCTGCAACGATCACCATAAAGACGAATGAGCCAACTTGATTTTTTGGCATTATCATCACAAACAAAGAAGAGCTAAAGAAGAGCTTCGGGCTTTTTGGTCCTTCGTATCTTCAGAGAGACGAAGGAATCCGGGATAAA